AATTGGAAATGATAACAGAATGCATAGGTTGTTAGAAGAAGTTCTAGCATGCATATACATATAGTATACCACCTAATTACCCTATTTCCTTTATGGGGAAGAAAGAAAATTAAGGAACCCGCAAATATTGGTAAGACTACAATTATTGTTAACCAAGGAAATTTGTTCGTGGTAAAGACAAGATACGCTTGGACCAAAAAAACCAGTGCCAAAAAATCAAATATTTTTTGGCACTGGTTTTGGCGGTAAAAAAAAAAATGGACTCGGGTTTCTGTAACGTATTAATAAGCTATACCCATGCTGCGGGTTGTTTCATGCCATAAATAAACTCGAACACTCAAGAAATCTGTTGGGCAGGCGGATTCACATCTCTTACAACCGACACAATCCTCCGTTCTTGGAGCAGATGCTATTTGTTTGGCTTTACATCCATCCCAGGGTATCATTTCTAATACATCCGTGGGACAGGCTCGGACACATTGAGTACACCCGATACATGTATCATAAATCTTTACTGAATGCGACATTGGATCTATCCATTTTTGAACGTGATAAAGTTTCAATCTAGTAAATTGATAAATGAATTATATATTTAAATACTAGTACTAGATGAATCGATGAGTTCCTCGAGTTTTTTTATTAATCTACTTCTGGATTGACAGTGCCAAACTACTTTGATTTATTATCTTTACTTTATTTTGTGATAACACGATCATACCTTACGTGGCAGACATGCTAATTTGAATTAATTTTTGAAATTTTAATTGATGAAAATTCTAATTTATTTTATATTATAAAAAACTATTACTTATTCAACAAATTAGATTGATTTATACGAGTTGATTTTCTGTTACGATAAATTGATGAAACAATAGCGAGTCCAATAGCAGCTTCAGCAGCTGCAATAGCTATAACAAAAATGGAGAAAATGGCTCCTTTTAATTGACGACTATCAAAAAAATCAGAAAATGTTACAAAATTGAGATTAACGGCATTTAATATAAGCTCAAGACACATAAGCGCCCTAACCATATTTCGACTTGTAATCAATCCATATAGACCGACAGAAAATAAATAGGCACTCAAAACAAGTACATGTTCGAGCATCATCAACCAACTCCTTATCAATCGCGATTCATTTCAATATGAACAACATTTTAACCAATTGGATTGACTAGTAACGATAACGAGTAATAGAATAGAATATAGAATAAAGGAATATAGTGGGAATAGATCGAACTAATAAAGAATTTCTATTTTATATACAACGTCAAATAGAAAAATAAAATGCATGTGATAGCTCATAAAAAGGTTTTTCCATTTCGTTTCGAAAGAGTATTATTGACGAGCTACAGCAATTGCGCCGATTAACGCAACTAAAAGAATTATTGAAATAAATTCAAACGGAAGAAAAAAATCTGTTGATAAATGAATCCCAATTTGTTGACTATTACTTATCAGATCTTGCTCGATAATCTGGTTTGCTTTTGCAGTCCAAATAATCCCGTACCATGACGTATCTGAAATAGTAGTAATTAGTGAAACAAAAATACTTGTACAGACCACAGAAGTTACTCCATCTCCCACGGTCCAAAGATGGAAATCTTTGGAATATTCTGAACCATTTATGAACATCACAGCAAAAATGATTAAAACATTTACGGCTCCTACGTAAATAAGGAGCTGCGCAGCGGCTACAAAATGTGAGTTCGATAGAATATAGAATAAAGATATACAAACAAAAACCAATCCCAACGAAAAGGCAGAATAAATGGGATTGGGAAGTAATACTACTCCCAGACCCCCTAATATAAGACCCAATCCCAGAAAGACTAAAAGAAAATCATGTATTAGTCCAGGTAAATCCATTATATATAAAATAAGAGATAAATAAATCAAAATCTTTCATAACTTTATTGACCCGGTCAGGAAAAAGAGGTAACTCTACTTTTTTAGACTAGTTCTTAATTAATTCTTAATTAATTATTATTAAACTAGATCAAAACGAGTTCTTAAGTTTTTATTTCAGGCAAATTTAAAATTGTTCGAATTGTGTAATCGTCAATTACTGACATTGGTAACCGACCCAAAGCAATTTGATTATAATTCAATTCGTGACGATCATAAGTAGAAAGTTCATATTCTTCAGTCATTGATAAACAATTTGTTGGACAATACTCAACGCAATTACCACAAAATATACATATTCCGAAATCAATACTGTAATTAAGCAATCGTTTCTTTCTAATATCAGTTTCCAATTTCCAATCAACAACGGGTAGATCTATAGGACATACGCGAACACATACTTCACAAGCAATGCATTTATCAAATTCAAAGTGGATTCGGCCACGGAAACGCTCGGACGTGATCAATTTTTCGTAGGGGTATTGAATAGTTACAGGTAAACGATTCGCGTGTGATAAGGTAATCATGAAACCTTGACCAATATACCTTGCGGCTCGTACTGTTTGTTGGCCATAATTCATGAACTCAGTTA